GACACGTAATGGATCTTGAAGTACTATTTCTGCATCTCCCTGACCAAATCCACCCACATTAGGATTACTCGTTAATGGTTGATCCAATTTTATGGATTCACCCTCTGAAACAAGAACTTCTGGTCCCGGAGGGATAATATCAACCACTTCACGACCATCCGATGGATCTGTTATGGTTATTTCATACCCCCCTTTTTCTTTTCGTATGATTTTACTTACTATGCCCGCCCCTGTAGCATTATAAACTGTATTGTTACTCTTGCTTCCGTCGGGATAAATCTGTCCCCTTCCCCTATTCCCCCCTACGTATATAGGATATTTTAAGAAGTGAACATCTTTCTTAGTAGCGGGGTCGGGGGAAAGAATAGGAAAGGTGATTTCACTATATTTCTGACCGGGGACAGGCCCTATCACAAGAATATTTTGTTTATTAGGGCGATAGCTCTGAAAAGACAAATTGCCTATCTTTTCTTTCATCTCGGGAGAAATACGATCGGGAGGAGCTAATTCAAACCCCTCCGGTAAAATAAGAACAGCCCCTACATTCAAACCCCCTTTCTTACCATTAGCAAGAACTTGTTTCACTTGCTTATCATAAGGAATTCGAACAACTGCTTCAAATACAGTATCAGGGAGTACCGCCTGTGGAACCTCAATATCCACGGGCTTATTAGCTAAATGGCAGTTGGCACATACAATACGCCCAGTCGCTTCTCGTGGATTTTCATAACCCTGCTGCGCAAAAATGGGATATGCACTTGAAATGGATGTCCGAGTTATGATATATATCATGAGTGATACGGAAATAGATCGAGTAATATGTTCCTTTATCCAAGAAAAAGTCTTTCTAGTTTGCATGGTCTAATCATTGATCCGAAAATTTCTACAATAAATTTGGCAGGTCTCTAGTATAGTTCCCTGTCCACGATTCTGCTATTTATTGGAATCATTTTACTAGAATACTATAGTATAAGTATACTATGAAAATAGTATGAAAATCGCCTGTTTTTAATACTTCTGTAGAACTACAACGTAAGAAACATTCTAATTGGATTAATATCGGCGGATCTTTTATCAATCATTCATTGAATGATAAATAACTACAAGTGACGGAGATACACGATTTAAATAATGAAAAATCCAATATTTAAAAATAGTATCGAGAATAACTGGAAAAGTGGAAACAAGACCAGATATAATTTGATCATTATGACCAAATCCAAAATCTTTGTAGACAGAACCAATCATTAGTTCCCAACCATGGGGTGAATGAAATCCGATACATAAATCGGTTAATAAAAGAATCAAAAAAGCTTTGACTGTATCACTTAAGTTATATAGGAATTCTTGAGTCCAAGAGTTAAGAATAACAAGTTCTTGATTACCTAAAATAGAATAACCGGTTAGAATAACAAAACAGATTAGATTTGTTGAGAAGTGCAAAATCGTATGGATACGATCCTCATTGTGTATCTTGATTAATTGGATCGTTTCTTTGTGGATTTCTATAGGAAGCTTTTGTAGATGTGTCTCCGAGTATTCCTTGATCATTTCTTCCAAGAAAAGGATTTCCTCTAATTCTATGAACTTTTCTAGAAAACTTTTTTCTTGCATATCATTCAAAAAATTTTCGGATTGACCCGTATTCGACCAACTAGTAACCCAAGATTCCATACTTTTAGTAAATGAGAGAGAAATCCACCAGGGCAGAAATACTATAGATGCAAGATACAAAAGAGGAGTGAATGCTTTCTTTTTTGCCATTTTTAACCTGTGAATTTTTAATTAACCCACTTCATTTGTCGACTCTATGTGATCCAATATTTCTTTCAAACCAAACATGAGTTCTAGACAAGGTATCAAACCTATGAATCTATTTTCTTTGTGATTTTGTTTGAATCTAGAAAGAATACAGAAATAGACTAAGACTCCACTTGGAATTCGACTGAAGAAATAATACAAAATTGTGTTTCCAGATATCTCAATTCATCAAATTCCAAACAAAACACGTGTCTCCTTTCGACCAATGAACAAAAGAAGTCCTTTAAGGAATGAATATTGTTGAGATTTGGAGACGTAAAGAACTCTTTTTCTATCAAAATATCCAATATTTCAAAAAAATTCCAAGGAGTTTCCATAGTCAAGAATAGAATAATTGAGAGAAAGATATTGTGATGATCAAAAAATCGATTGACAAAAAGAAAAGAATTTACAAGATATGATTTATCTGCATCTAAAGTATCACTTAGTTATAGAAAAAAACAAGATTCTTGTATTTTTCCCTCCTGCGGAGAAAGCATTCGTTCTTCAGCCCAATCCCTTTCTCAAAAGACTTCAATTGGTACGCGCAAGAAATAGGCCAATTCCGCGGCTTTTTGTTCAATTTCTCGTGGAGTCAAATTCTCATCAGTACGGGTCAACGGAATAGCCCCCCGGCCTCTGATGTCCATATAAAGGATACGGCGAGCATAAATACCCTCTTTAACTTCTATTCTAACGGATTGAATATCTTTTATACGGAATCGGAGGAATATGCGACGATTTTTTCCAGGAAATCCCCACCGAAAAATACACACCATTCCTTCCTTTCTATCGAATTGATCATAACCACTACCTACATTCCAGGAAATTGTGCACCACAAGTAGGAACTAATAAAGAGACCTGCGATCCCGTAGAAAGACATCACGATCCCTTGTGGAAAAAAAAGGATTTGCTGAGACGGAACAAAAGATATCAAATTTCTACCAAGATAACTGGAAGTTCCAACCAATAAGAATCCTAATGAACCTAAAAAAACGATAAGCGCCCAGCAAAAATTACTTAGTTTTCGAGACCCCGTTATAAGTTCTATCCATATATGTTCTGATCGCCAACTCATACTTGATCCGATTGCATTTTATTGGAATTGAGAGAATACCCAAAATGGTTTTGACTTTCCTTTTTTGTTTCCGAATGAACTTTCATCAACTAGCACTAGTTTAATGTGAACTAGCACTAGTTTGATGGGAACCTTTAGGAGTAATTCCTCAAATTGGTTAGATCTAAAATAATAACACACCCTTCCTATGATCCCAATATACAGATATACATATAGATCCGCCAACTTTACATTTTGGGTATCCAGCAGTCCTGATCTATTTCAAACCAGCTGGAATTCGGTTACCCATAGATCATTTTCTGCAGGCATAAGAGCTTTTTCCTTTATGTTCGTCAGAAATCACATGTTCTACCTTATTTCCCGAAATAAATATATGGGTTATGCTACAAGTCTAAGTTTCAAAAAAACGGATGAGATTGGGTCCCCTCAGATCTAAACAATCTTGTTTTTTTGAACATGAAGAAATAAAGAAGCCATTGCAATTGCCGGAAATACTAGGCCTACTAAAGGCACAAAAATAGAGGGAAATTGGAAAGTTGTCATAAAATGGGTACCTCGATTTACTATTTGTACCTGTTCTTATTGTTTTTAATATCATATTTATTATTTATACTAATTATAATTAATAATTGTAATTAGTATGAATTCTTAGTTATTATGAATTCATTCAATTTGAAAATTCTTATTACAGATATAAGTATCTAATTGAGTATATAAAATAAGTCCAAGGAATGTAGAACGCAAAAAATGGACTTATTCGTCTATCTACATGAAAGATACATATGATAATCCATTTTATTATTTTTCTTCATTTCTTTGTGTTTTGTTATTGTCTTCGAATTTAATATTAATAGGAGTTTCTTACAAATTATTGAAAGATTCATTAGAATGCGGCACAACCGGGATTTTTAGTGAAAATAGGATTTTCGGGGGATGAAGAAAGATACAAAACCATATATCTATTTTTTTCTATATTTGAATTTGATTCTATACCTAAGACAAAATGCGTTTTATTTGCCTAATTTCACGAAAGGAAGAACTCGTGTTTTTATCTTGTTGATAGAGACTTCTTAATTAGTAATCGGGAATCCAGGTAAAAAAAAGAGTTATCCACCACTTTTTATTCTTTTTACAATTAGATCTTAGGTCACCAAAGAAAACTTCATTCTTAGTTACTTTGATTCCGATAAGCAAACTACTTGTTTGCTACAAATAATTGAACCTAGTGCATTGAATTGGAATTCAAGGGAAAGAAGGCGTGGAGCTTAAATAACTCACTCAGAACACTTTTTAAAAGATTACGTGGTACGATTAGGTCAAATAAGCCCTTCTGGAATAAATATTCAGAAGCTTGTGAACCTTCGGGTATCGTTTTATTCAATGTTTGTTCAATTACTCTTTTACCCGCAAATGCAATGTAGGAATTTGGTTCTGCAATAATAATATCTCCCAACATACCAAAACTAGCTGTTACCCCGCCGGTAGTAGGAGATGTAAGGATTGATACATACAATAACTTTTTATTTGATTGGTAATCATATAAGGCAGACGAGATTTTAGCCATTTGCATCAAGCTCAAACTTCCTTCTTGCATGCGCGCCCCCCCCGAAGCGCACACTATAATAAGAGGTATAAATTGATTGGTAGCGTACTCAATCAAACGGGTTATTTTCTCCCCGACTACGGAGCCCATACTACCCCCCATAAATTTAAAATCCATAACCCCAATTGCTACGGGAATACCATTTAGTTGACCTACGCCTGTTTGAACAGCCTCGGTTAATCCTATGTTTCTTTGATAAAAATCAATACGATCTTTATAAGTCTCCTCCTCCGAATGAAATCCAATGGGATCCCCGGAGACCATGTCTTCATCCATAGGATCCCAAGTACCGGGGTCGATCAAAACTTCGATTCTTTCTGAACTACTCATTTTCAAATGATATCCACATTGTTCACAAATATTAATTTGTGATTTCAAAAGTTTCTTATAATTTAATCCATAACAATTTTCGCATTGAACCCACAACTGCTTGTATTTTTGAGTTTCATCGAGATCGCTAGCTCTTAGAGTTAAATCACTACTCTTCGCGCGGGTTCGTATACTGGGTTCACTACTAG